TGGGTCATCACATAAGTGTGGGACTTCCATCAAGTTAGTTGGCAAGAGGAGTTTATGTTAGAATAGAACTCTCCCATTGTTCCCAATAGTTAGATTTTATGCGTTGAGAAGCAACCCAATGACAATTGGTTTCCAGAAGAAGGGAAGGTAGAAGCTACCGAGTGCGTGCGGCAGCAACCAGAGACAGGCGAGGCAGAATGGATCTCTTTCTTCTCGTTGACTGGATAACGATCTCGTACATCAGTTCAGGCAGTTCGGGCAGCTGAAACGGTCTTCTTTTCATCAGATAATGGATACCGAGATCGAGTTGGCGCTCACATAGAAAAGTGCACTATGGAAAATGCCGCAGCCTCTCCGGCTTCAAGCGAGCCCGAAGTTTCATAATTTCTTTCTTTTTTTCTTTATCGCGATCTCTTTTTTATTCCAATTTCCTCCCTTTCTTGCTCATCAACCGGGAATCAAGATTCGATCGGTGTGAAGTATGCGTGCTGTTCATCAGTTGAGCGATCCACCGGTGGAGAGTAAGCGAAGGAAACCGCGAGGTTTCGCATAGCGCTAATGGGTCTTTCTTTTTCCTATGACGAGAGACGGGAAACCCTCGAAACTTCTATTATCGTTGGTAGGAGCGGCGGGATGATGATGAGTATCTAAATAAATAAATATGAGACCAAGCAAGAAAAATTGGATATTAATGGATGAAATAACGATTTGGAAAACTGGGATTCTCTACAATGACACTGTAGACCAATTGAAAGGGATGTAGCGCAGCTTGGTAGCGCCTTTGTTTTGGGTACAAAATGTCACGGGTTAAAATCCTGTCATTGTCATCCCTACCTATTACTTCTCCTCTGGGCAGTCACGAGGGATCAATTGAGATCGATTCTCATTGGACATACATAATCTTTCTTTTTATGAGACTATATGCATATGCATGCGGGGGTAAAAAAATCATCCTTTTCTTTACGGTCTTATCTATTGTGATAAGAAAGCGCTCTTAGTTCAGTTCGGTAGAACGTGGGTCTCCAAAACCCAATGTCGTAGGTTCAAATCCTACAGAGCGTGATTCCGTTCTTCTTAGGTCGAATTACAATGAAATAACTTCACTAACTTGAACAGCAACCTGAATTTGACCTCCTGCGGATTAAAGAAAGGAGGAGGTCAATAAAAATAAGAGGTGTTACTTTATCAAAGGTCCAACTGATCACCGCGTTGTAAATATGCAGTTACGAATAATCCAGCCAAAGTAATAGGAATTAGACCTAACACGATTCAAAATAGTCAAACTTCAATCATTTCGATTTGTTTGAAAGGGGAAAAAGAGAGGGAATATCTATCCCTCAATATTTATCCGAATCGCCCATGAATCTCAATGACCAAGAATTTACAATTGACGCGGGAAGGTGACGGAACGGAATTAGACCTAGTGGATACCTGGAATCTCACAGAAACATTTATTTTTCTTTTTTTGCATTCAATTTGAAATAAGTCGTATCTTGCTCAGACCAATAAATAGAGCTGGGGTTATAGTTGAAGCCGCCAGTCTAAAACCGAAATAACTAGTGTTAAGCGTAGGCATGAAGGAGCTAAATGAGATACGTTCTTTTTATACATATTTGTATAAAAAACTTACCTGAGTTTCCATTTTTGAAAGATACGAGGATAAGCAAAAATACCAATTGACAGAATCAGTTCCAATGGAAAGTTTTTGATTCATCAGTAATTATCATTATAGACGGCACTAACAAAGATAGAGTTACAGAGGTAGAAAAAAAAACAAAGATTGATTCATCATCTGTGACAGATACCGATCCCGTGATTCCGAATCAACAGATTCATTGAGCAACTCTTGAGTCAAGTAATAGTAATAAGAACTGTGTCGTGTAACTTCATTCAAAAAATCGGGCGCCACATCGAGAGGTTTTCCAGCGCCCATCAGAAAGAGCCAGAAAAAGCCCCCCAAAAATGGTCTTCCACGGAGGGGTAGACATGCCACTAGATCCGACAACTAAGGATGAGAGAGCCAGTTCAGGCTGGCCTGGCTGCGAGCAACCATCGTATGTATTCTATTAGGCTTTCCCTATCGAATTGAAAGTCGGAATAGAAGAGATGCACTGGTCGAACACTCTCAACCGGGTGAACAGAAGAAGATGTGGGATCATTGCTTGGTATATCTTTTTTCGGGAAGATCAAGGACAATTAAAACCAATAAGAATGAAGTACGAGAGCTAGAACAGAACAACCTTTAGCGCTTCGGCCCCCCGATTGGGGGGCCTACGTTTGCTCCGTAGTTAGACGAATAAAAACGTCTAAAATAGGCACATGCAGGCTGGGCTGAGGCCTCTGCTGTGGGGGATATGAGTACGCACTACGAAATCCGTATCTATGGTGAGGGCGATCGGAGAATGGTATAGCAAAGTAGATCCGATAAATCGTCCAAATAAACATAGGGCATGGTGAGGAGGAAGGTCAGAGAGACCTGAACAAATAGACATGCGCAAAAATCGAGATCTGAAGGATCAACTCGGACTGCTCGAGGGCAGATGGAGGAGACCTACCAGAGTTTAGTGCGTTAACAACGGGACCTGAAATAAGTATACACTACTACATTAAATTAAGCAGTAGAACAACAGTCTAGGCTGCCTTTGCGAGGCGGAGGTTGGTTTACCCGTTCCCAATGCGTTCATACGCGGAAAGGGCCCCCCCTAAATACATGACACAATACGCGACCGACTAATCATCGGTATCCCAAAAGCACTATCAGGAAGGTTTGGGATTCTAATGCGTGTGCCGAGAGTAGAGCAGTAAAGTACAGGAAAACAGCGAGATTCGAAGGGAAACGAGGCGGTGTCCACCTAACCAATGGACCATGCCTCCAGTCACTCGGAAGTTAAGGGATAACCACATGACGTCGATCGGGCGCTATTTCTGGCTATCCGTAGTTAGGTATAGCCAATCATGTCAAGGGACAGAGTCGCCGTGGAATAGGCAGCCCTGTGGGAACCAAGAACCACCATGCATTCCGATCTGAAAGTTCGATTACTTCTGTTAATGGGCTGAAGGGGGAGGACCCATCCCTCTCCTTCACTAAAAAGTACCACACCAGTATTACGAGAAATGGAATAAGCTTTATCCATTTTTAAAATACAAAGGATGGTATGGGGCCGGGGCTCATTAACAAACCTGCGAAGCGAAGACGAAGAACCGAGTGACCGACCTAACACAGAACCAACGACACCTGCCGAACCTAAGAAAGAGATAGGATAGGTGCGCCTTCTTGAAACCTGCTTTGAGTCATCCACAAAAAGATACAAAGCTGGACAAAAAGCTGCCAAACTTGGATCAAAGGCTTGATAGGGCTTTTTGGTAAGTTGGGGAAACCTGTAATGTAAACCTATACCGAAAAAAAAGCAAAATGAATATGACTTGGGCGACTCAAGACTCAAGTAAGAAGTTTTCCCCCTTTTTTTCGAGCTTATAGCTTGATTTTTCACGGTCCTTATTCCATTGAATCAATCCAAGAACGCGCGCAAAAAGCGGCTGGCATTAGGGCGCACAGAGCTGCTGGCTTTAGGGCTGGCGCGGCTAGAGGGCGCAGCTGGCTGGCTAGCTTTAAGGCTGGCGTTAAAGGCTAAAGCGCTATATTCCGAAAAAAAGAAAGAAAAGAAATTCGGTAATATGACCTTTTTTCGGGAAGGGAACTGGAGGGAGAGAATGAAGGGAAGCAGAGTTTGAGCGGGGTCTAAGGCGGAAGGAACGGAAGTCGTTTTGGACTTTAGGTTCGCCGAAAGGACACAAACATACTGAAGCGGAAGACGCAGCGGAATCTTTTATAGCGGGTTTTGCTGCCCCCCTATTACGTAAAGGGGGGACCGATTAAGCTAAAAAAAAAAAAGGATCGCTATACTCGATGGGCTCACAAAGGATGCCCACGACGCCACATATCTCCGCGACGTGATAAGAAGTCTGTAAGACTTTGGCGAGCACTCCATCTACTTCGATACGTTTATCTCCCTCTATGAAGGTTATAAAAATATACGGGATCGCTTTTACTAGCACGCACGAAATAACCCTTATATATATAAATATCTATATAAGCAAAAAGGGATCAAAAGACTTCCATTATCTACTAGGTAAGTATACCCTTAAGGGTTAGATCACTATAACTAACTACTTAATTAACTTAATTAATAACGGAACAAATGGAAACTATTACCCACTATATATGAAGCAACTCGAGGATTTGCATTTATTTTTTTATCCGGGAACCGAGTCGAAGTTCTTTAAAAAGAGCTTATGGCAAAGGGAAAGACATCAACCTATTAATGAAAGTGAAAGGATCTGATCTAATTCGTATTCCGATCCATTGGACTTTTAGCAGATTCAGATATAGGTGGGGGAAAGGGACGTCCAGCTCTTTTTGGCGAGGAATCGGTGTAGGGCGTGGGACTCGAACAAACCCTAACCCTAGCCGATCTACTTCCCAGCCAAACCCTAACCCGGACTCGGACTCGGTCAACTGGATCGACTGCTGCCGACCGGATCCACTGCTAAAACAACTGGCTAAGATCCATTAGGACCGTTTATGTCTGAGTTGCATAAGAAAATCATGGTCCGTTATCCCCATATAACCATCTCTTGCTTCTCCGACTTGGGCTGCAGCGAATGGAAAAACTGGATAGAAGAAGACTGGATATGAAGTAGACAAATTGGACGCCATAGGAATTAGGGAAGCCGTCCTTGCATCCATTTTTACCATCCAGCAAGACAAAGAATTTTGAACTTCATTAATCCGTGTGGAGAGAGCAAGTCGTTCTTGATGGACTAGGGAGAAGAGATTTCCTATCTCATCGAAGATAGAGTAGTACTGGGTAAACTGCCGGCCACTGGTACTTTCATGAAATCGGCTCTTTCCAAAGAAAGAGATAAAAAGCATTCACTCTGCCCTTGGTGAACAACTGTCCAAAGGGCGGCAGAGGCTGGTCTGTACCTTAAGTATTTCCGTTAATAAAAAAAAAGAAGGATCCTATCCTGGTTGGCTAAACATTGTTTATTGCACCCCTTCACCCCTCAGCCAACTCCCTTGTTCGAAATCGCTGTCCGCTTGCTATCTGGAGAAGGAATTGCTCTTACTGTCATGGTGACAGCGAACATCTATGCGGAGCTGGATTTGATTAATGAGACCGTTTATTCGAGCCAAGGCAATGTTGCTCTAAGCATGCAAGCGTGGTGGAATCCGTTGTTCTATCTCCAGGTCTGGGCTTGGAAAAGAATCATCGGGACTGGTCCCAGCAAAAACATCTCTGAACAAGGTTCTAGCGCCATGCCAAATGTCTCCGAAAAAGAAGAGCAACGCAAACGTAGCATGCCCAAAAGTGAACCAACCCCTTGGACTGCTCCGAAAAACACCATCGGATTTCAAAGTAGCCCGGTCTAATTCAAAAATGGAACCTAATTGGGCACGTCTAGCATATTTTTTCACAGTAGCAGGGTCGCTATAACTGACTCCATTGAGTTCGCCACCATAGAACTCAACAGTTACACCTACTTGTTCGACACTATACTTGGATTCTGCCCTTCTAAAAGGAACGTCGGCTCTCACAATTCCGTCTCCGTCTACCAAAACTACGGGGAATGCTTAAAAAAAAGTAAGCATACGACGTACAAAAAGCTCGCGACCTTCTTTATCTCTAAAAATGGGGTGTCCTAACCATCCAACAGCTATTCCATCCCCATTGTCCATTGAGCCTGCTCTGAATAATCCCCCTTTTGCTTTGCCGGATTATTACCAATGTAATCATAAAAAGCTCCTTTTTCGGGAATTGTAGACCGATAAACTCAGATTTTCGGCTAGTCCTGCGCCAACTCTTCGATATATTTCTTGCTGGAAGTATCCCTGATCCCACTGATAACGAGTGGGACCAAATAATTCGATTGGGGTAGTTGCTGAACCATACCACATAGTTCCAGCAACAACGAAAGCTGCAAAAAAAAACAGCAGCGATACTGCTGGAAAGTACAGTTTCAATATTGCCCATACGTAATCCTTTGTATAGACGTTGAGGCGGACGGACACTAAGATGAAATAGACCCGCTAATATGCCCAATGTACCCGCTGCAATATGATGAGAGGCTATTCCTCCCGGAACAAAAGGATCAAAACCTTCCGCGCCCCACGCTGGATTTACGGATTGTACTTTTCCAGTTAGCCCATAAGGATCGGACACCCATCAGGACCAGACAAGCCTGTTACATGAAATGCGCCATTAAAAACCCTGAGAGAAAGAAATGAATTCCAAAGATCTTGGGCAAATCCAAAGAAGGTTTTCCCGTACGTTCATCACAGAATCTTTCTAGGTCCCAATACACCCAATGCCAGATAGCTGCCAAGAAGCACAAGCCAGAAAACACGATATGTGCCCCCGCCACACCTTCATAACTAAAAATACCCGGATTCGTTATAGTTCCTCCTGAAATAGAAAAAGCCCATGCTTTGGTGTAGCACCGGTTCCGGCTACTCTATTATAGATGTTATTTCCGATATCCTGGACTCAAGAAAGGAATTCACAAATGACTGAGCGACTATATCATGGGAATATTCCACTCCTGAACGGCGAGAACTTGGCTAAGCCCATTGAGAACAGCTTACTAGAGTATAATCATTCCATCGTAGACTTTTTACCCTAGGATTGGGGGTCAGAGTGAAAGTGGGAATCGGCATAGGGCGCTGTAAAGGCCATTCTTTAAAAGATAAAGGTGAAAAGTCCTCCGTCGGTGTCTTTGCACCTCCGAGAAGTGGTTTGGGACGGGCTTTGAAGAAGCTTTGGATGTACAAGAGCTTGTTTACAATTGATCACATTTGAGCATGCAACTCTCCTAGTCTCATCTTTGGGGCGAAGTCAGCTGCTTAACCTTACCAATATAGGTTACGGTAGGTGTGACTAATCACTAATCTAATCTCAATAACTAAATTCCACATCCTGACATTCCAACATGTGACTCGCTGCCCGAACTTGTTTTTATGCTTGCAGGGATGGAAAGGGTGGGTAAGAAACATAGTCCAGGAAGACTAATTGAGAATGGGCCCATGGACCAAGATATCGATCCCTCCCTGACTACGGAAATGACTCAGTGAGAAGCCCGCTAGGGTAAGGCACAGATCCACTGACCCGGGATACTTAGTTCCTTTCATTTGCCAAGCACTCACAAGAACAACAACTCACTATACCATACAAAAGACGAAGAACTAGCCCGGCCTAGATAGTAAGTGTAAGTGGAACGTCACCCCCTTGCTTCCCTTTCCAAAAGGGGGGATGGTCGCAGAGCTCCCTTGTTCCTTAATCTAAATAGCGGAAGAAGTCACATCTACAACCTCGCTAGGCAGGAGAAGCAGGCTAAAGTCCCCAACAGGCCCTGCAACTAACCAACCCCTGATCAAGTGATAAAGGCCGTTGATTCAACAACTCTATCTTTCCCTTTTGGCCCTCGCCATAAGAAGCTGAACTCCTAACTGATATACGATCCGGGTCAGATTGAATGAGAGATTTCAAAGTGGAAATCACGATATTAGCGCAAGTGGAAAGCATTAGATCAAACCTTGCTCTTCTATAGGTTCATTCATTCAGGAACGATTCAGTTAGTGTCCAAATCGAATTCCTTTTCTATCAAGCCTTTTCAAGGATATCAATGAAGCAAACTTAGCTTACAAATCTGCGTGAGCATAACAATGATGGAGCGAAAGAAATGGCTTGTTGCCCAGATCGATCATACAAAAGGGGAACGAACCTCTAACAACTGAAAAGAGGGGAAAGGCAGCCTGAAAAGCAGAAAGCGATTCAGTCAGTCTTCCCTCCGCCGCTGGGCTAATGTTCTTTCTTTAAGAGAAAGAAGGGATCTATGTAATACACCTATTTATGAACCTGCGACTTCTGGGGGTGAGTCCTCTTTGATCTTCTGACCGGTGCTATACGCGTCTTCCCCGAATGAATAGTAAAACTGCGCCTATTCCCCTAAATAAAGACAAAAGGCCGGAGCCTTTCATTCAATATCTGTAGTTTCAGTCTACCTTGATACATCTTCTTTTCCGAAAGGTTGCTTAAGGCCCTATGCTTCAGTCTCTATGCCTAAGTCTCTATAGGGGATATCTTCAACCCTATTCAAATGCTTTCAACACCTGGGAATCTTGGACAATGGGATAGGGGCGGATCAACAAGTAGTTCCCCAGGGGGTTCGACAGTCTTCTCTAACGTCTACAGGGAACGCATTCTGTTAATGTCTATAGATAGAGGATGATTCTTCATCTCAAATCGGGATCAAAGGAGGGTCCTTTAACGGGACTTCTTCGATAAACACTACTGAGATTCAAACTCCACTACCAATCTTTCAATCTTTTTATCTGCAGGGAGACTTTGAGCCTTTCATCGGGCTTTCACCCCTTGCCATACTGTTACCGGGTGATCCCTCTCCTCTACTGCTTAGGCTACGCTTGGAGTAGACTAGACGAGAATAGCTTTGATTTGTTTATACTAAGCCATATCACCCATTCGATCAAAGAGCCTGTATAGTATTTACAATTATTCCCACCTGGAGGCGCGCACCAGATAGATGCCCCCCTAAGACTAGGTAGCCAGACTTTCTCCCCAGCTTGGATCGGGGATAGATTGCTGATTTTGCGTTGCCTCCCCCTTGTATAGTAAGGCGTTGGTGTCATGGGGTTTAGGAATTCTTACATTCTATCTTTCCGAAGAGTCACTTTACAGCCAATTTTCATACCTTCACGTAATTTGAAAGTGGCTATAGACTTCTTAGCATGAGTAACATAAGGTTTCTGACCTATAGTAGCAGTCATATCATTAATAGCAATGGCTCCAATCCTGATCGATAAAGAAGGAAATCCACCAATAAGCCAATAAGTTAGGGACATTCCTGCATGCTCTGGGAGCGTGTCAGCGTGCTGATCGACGTGAATCAAAGTTAGAAGCTGCCATCCGGAGGTACTAAATCAATCAGCGAGCTCAGTCTGCAGAAGAGGCAAAGACATGGGATCAAGCCGAATCAAGGTTGTCTACTCCTCTTCGGACATAGAGATTTGGTCCAGGAGACCTCTCCAAGAACTAACCATAAGAGTTTGCCAGTGAGATTCGAGTCGACCTATCTTCTGACTTCCTTGTTCGTCAATCTACCGCCCCGTGACTTTTTTGAAAGCAAGCTCCATTCAAAGCGGTCGTTAGACCTTGCGACACAGCCAGGTTTCCATTTATTGGATTTATTCCACAGGGATGACCCCACTCCTCACCTTGGCCAGAGGAGTTCCTCACAGCCAGTTTCCATCAAGCTCAATCAAAAACGAACCGGCCCCGATCAGTCCCATGGGGCTCACCCAAAAAAGGGGTTTTCTCAATGGGCCACCATTTTCATGACATGTATGCCGCGCTGATGAATGCCTTGGGTCCTTTCTATCGGCATTTTCGGACTTACCCAGGCATATTTGGAAGACAAAGATAGGGCGATGCAAGGCCGGGTCGATCCCTTGAATCCTAGTTTGAGATTACCCAGTACTCACCAGAAGTCTGCTGTGGTACCTCTTTCAAGATAGAGCTTGCTACTAAGCTAGCCCGCCAAGTTGATCAATGGATTCGCGCCTCTCCGATAAGATCATCTCCACGAGCTAAATCCCCAACTTGGAACGCACTTTTTCACTCCCTTTTGGTTGGGCGCAGGGCAGCTCGCACAGACAGGTACATTGATATCGATTCATCCCTGGATGTCTCTGACCTTCATCGATGATAAAGTCAAGGATATCCATAAAAAAGGCTAGGGACATTCCCGGCATGCTGGTAGCCATACGAGGGCGGTAAACAAACGCTCTCATCAAGGACCTCCTTCTCAGGATGTTGAACAGGAAGCGGGCTCCCTCCTCTCGTAGTGTGTAATGACTTTGTCTCATACGTCTTCTTTGAGAAAGACTCCTCGACCCGGTTGATCCCTCCGAATCCTTCCTTGCTGGAACGTCTTCTGGTAAGAACCAACCAATGGGGGCAAGGTCGACCATTTGGGTGGACAAGTGTAGACTATGGCAGAAAGGCAGGATAATCAGGAATCGTTGGTCACCAGACTCAGTGATCGCGCTGATCTTCCCAGTGAAGGAGAGCCGTCTTCATGGGGCCTCAACGATCCCGGTGGCGATGTCAAAAGCGTGACGGACCAGGTCAAATTGAGGAGCTTGCTGTGGAGATAGGTCTCCGGTTCGTGAACCTAATGTCTCACCTGGCGACTCCAGACGCATTTGAGTCCCGGAACCACAGCCATTCAACGGGATCCGAAATGCCAAGGAAGTTTATCATCCTCTTGGACATGGAACAGTACTTTAAGTTCGTGCCCCCCAAAAGATCACAATGGCAACAATGTATCTCTCTGGGGATGCGAAGCTGTGGTGGCGGACGCGATATGAGGACGTGCTGGAGGGCCGTTGCGAGATCAACGCCTGGGAGGAACTAAAGAGGCAGCTCAAGGAAAGGAGCAGTTCCTGCCTGGGAACGTTGCATGGCTCGCACGAGAGTCCCTGATGCGGACCGGCACCGTTCGATAAAATCAAAGCAGACCGTGGGGGACTGACCCGAGCTATAGACAAAGAAAGACTTTGATAGATAGAATAACGCATTCAGACAGAAAATAAAAAAGAGGGCTACTTCACTATGAATGGTAACATATGAATTGAAACTAATGCGACGGGTGTCAATTAATTACCAAAAACGACTCGACCACTAACTCACTCCCGCGGGTAACACAAGGCCGAAGATGGATGCGAATAATATTAGAAACCACTCTCGAACCCTCACACGGATGGAGACCAAACTGCCCATGATATGGTAAGAACGGAATGGAAAGGCAAAAAAACGATTCTATGCGCAGACGTGAAAGCTCTATCGATAGAAGCATTCTAGCCGGAACGATTCCCTCGTCTGAGAACCGCCATTCACGCACGAAACGGAGAGAACTTAAACAAAAATGCATAAGTTAGCGTACCCCAAGGCTCTCCTCTCTCCCCCTTTTTTAGCCAACACCATCAACCACTTTTGGTCAAAGCAAAAAAGATGATGAATAGAAGGAAAGGAGATCAGAAAGATACGCGGACGACTTATAGTATAGGTCGGATGTTTCCGTGAGCAGTAAGCAGCAGATCTCCCCTTATTTTGGGAAAGCTGGTGGCCGCGTGTGAATTCTTTCAAGGCAAGGGGCGGCCTGATTCGTTCGGTAGATCCGGTCGAGGTGGTTTTCGTTTACCAGCGCGTAGGTGGTCTAAGTTCCTATGACCGAGTCTTTCTGGCCCCTGTGAACATCTTTTATTAATGTTTTAAAGAGGGCCTCTCTAACCGGTGAAAAGTGGTGGGTGTCCACTAACGGCCATTCCTGGCTCGGCTCCGATAACGCAATTCCGGGAGGAGCCGGTATAAGGGCACTGGATCCCTTCGGACCTGGAGAACGTGTGACGCTGGGTCGGGGTTTGGTGAACCAACTGGTCGCTCCTCTAGTTGAAGTATCGGGCCCCTTTTTCGTTGCCTAGGTTACACCTTCGGAAGACCCCTGAAGGGGATTTTGCTCTACTCCCCCCAATCTTCACTTTACGCCACGCCGACTCTCCGTCGTGGAATTAGACCAAGGGGAATGAATCTCCATAGGAACTAGTCCCTCAGATTTAGCACGTAGGAGATCGAGACACAGCCCCAGGGCTATGGGGAAAGATGTAGATCGATCGCCCTAGATAGACAACTACATAGAGGGTCTCTACAAGTCTAATTAATTAATTCTAATTCATTAGAATTAATTCCCCCCGTAAGATCAATATCACAACCAATGAGGTCTGCAAGTTTCACATCTAAGTAATACCCGATCCGATAGTTTACTATATAAAAATATATATTTAACAACAACATTCTAAGAAAAGATATTAATAGATATCGTACGTTGTCCGGTCGTACCCGAACAATAATATTCCTGAGGGAAATGCACCTAAGATCAAATATTTCGAGCCGGCTTCCGTGGAAAATTCAGACTTTCTTTTTGATGCTGCGATCACATAAAAACATAAACTTTGAGGCTCAATAGCTAAATACATGGCAATTGAATCATAAGCCGGGATCATAAAGAGCATACTGCGAGTAGGAAGTGGAATTAATACAATGGATTCAGAAGCATCAAACCTCTCTTGTTCGGAAGAATCGAAACACATCGAAATGGTACCAGCCGTACTAAATAATAGAAGGATTTGGCAGAAATATGTAGAATTGTCCCTCCTAAAAAGATTATTCCGGAATAAATGGGCAATAGTTAGGAGAGGTGCGCCAGCGGCGAGCAGAAGCAAGGTTATTAGAGACCGAAGGAAACCCCGGCCAGAACCACACGTGCAAGTTTCCCTGCATGTGGCTCGTCCGTGATAACTTCTTCGGATTTGCGTTAACTAGCGGACCGATCACTAAGTGGGGATGCTCCCTCCAGCATGAGCGAACCAGCGTAGAAAACGGAAGTGCGCCCCTACTCTTAAGGCCCCTAACAGTAAAGGGGCCTGACGGAAATTCCACTCTGACGGTACGGAATGGAATCTAAGTCACTCCAACAAGCAAACAAGCAACGGACGAGCGCGCTAGCGCGAAAGCCGTAAGGCGTTAGCAACGCGCATCCGTTTTCTTGCTGAGCGCGAAAGCCGTAAGGCGTTAGCCCTTATTACCGTAATTTTCTTGCTTCTTCGGCCAGAACCACCTGACGGTTGCTAACTTGAAGTATGCTTCTTCTCATGTAGTGTAGGCTGCTGACGGAACTACACCTAAAATCATGCAGGTTAGGAATGGGCGCCACTATCCCAGCCCGGATCCTGCCAGGTTCTATTGATCATGTCCCCTTCCCAACAGTTGTACCTTGTCTTGGGGCGTCTTTGGCTTTACGAGAGAAAGCCCGCCGGATAAAAAAGTCTTTCTCTTCCCGTCCCGGGTCATACTCCGGTGCGTCCACAGAAGAGGAAATCGCAATGCATCTTGCTCAGCAGGCGTATTGGAGTGGGAGTGTAGCGGGGGTAAGGAAAGTGGCCGCCAGAGAGGAAGCAAAACCGGCCTATTGAGCGCAGCTAAGCTAATATGCGCCGGAGAAAGCCAGGTGCCGGAGGTAAGCTCTATTCGGCCCGGAGCATTGATTCCCCATAACGAATAGGCTAGCTCTATCTCTCAATTGCCTATCCTGTGTGCTCGAGAAGGTCCCCCAGTTCCTCGGCAGCACCTCGAGGTGCATTTAGTTGTCTTACATGAGACTCGGGATATTCCCCACTCCATGGCATGGCACCTTTCGCTCATCCATTCCGAAATAAAAAAAAGCGGCGCCCTTTCTCATTATCATCTACCGCCCTTTCTTTCCTCCCGGCTATTCACGCATGAAGATCGTCGTATGTATGCTCGACTTCGGTTGCCGGTGCTATAGGTAGGAGTACATTATGGCAGGATCAGTCACCCGGGCAAACCAACCTTCCTCCAAGAAGAATTGTGCTATGCCCCCCCGATCCCTATAGAGCGAAAGAGCTGCCTGGTGATCCCTAGGTTGCAGCACGTCCGGTTGTTAACTCCTCGCGCCGCTGCCGCCGTTTCTAGGACCGACCGACGCCTCACCTGCACAGGTACCTACGTAGTGTAGTGTCGGTCGCACATTCATAATAGCGTTCGGACTCATGTGCCTTCCAGAACCTGGGGAGTTCCCTTGCTCCTGCTGCGTACGATTAGCCAGCCTTGCGGCGGCAAAAGGATTAGACGTCCCCCCATGCTACGGTTCCCTGCGGTCCGAACCCGGTGCCGCATTAGGTTAGGGAGCTGGGCGATAATAGCTCCTCCGCATCCCAAAGCGCGCTGCCCTCCTAGGCGCGCAACACTAAGTAATCCAAGCCAACCCACATTACTGACTAACGGTGGATAATCATCTTTCTTAGAGGTACTAAATACAACTCCATGAATGAGCAAAATGAAGGTAGCGTTAATGATAAAGATCTCTGGGGAAACCGCTAAAAAAAGATTGAACATGTGGGAGGGATCCGAACTAATTCTGCTTTCATTTCCCCCGTATGGAGCACTGAGTTACTTACGGTCTTCAGCAGGCAGGCTGCACGCCGACGAAGGAAGGATTCAATCCAGCCACAGGTTCCCCTACGGCTACCTTGTTACGACTTACCACAAACAAAGAAGTTCTTCTTTGTTTGTAACTTCATACCCCGCCCCCACTACCGACGCAGTAAGAACCATTTGGGTGGCCGGCTCTTAGGAGTCCCGTCCATCATTCATAGATTCCCAAAAAGTTCTTACTGCATCCTCGTGCGCCCGGCGATCCCTGAGAATTCGGGCTTCCTCGCGGTGCCATTCCTCCATCTGCCTTTCCCAATGATTCAACAGCCCCTGGTACGCCCGCTCCTGCTTGACCACCTTTTTCAATTCACGTCGGACCTGTAGGTCCCAAAGAGGGAGAGTCCTGGGTGGTTGCGGATGGGGCGCGGGGACTGGTTGTTGCGGCACGGGCTCCTCCGGAGGAGTCAGTGGCACATTGAGGTCAGGAAGTGGTGAGAGCCCACTACTCCCGGGGGCCGGAAGCGATGGACCCCCACCGGGCAAGCAAGAATGAAGTCTCAGTCCCCTCATACAAGAGGAGCTGAGCCGAGTCCGTGAATGCCGCGCGGACAAGCCAAATAAAAAGGTAAATTCGTACGGAGATAAGAATTCAGGCGAAATAGAAGATATACGTGACCAAAGTTTCCTGTTCAAAATCAGATCTCTTTTATTCTGCATTCTCAACAGGAATGCATAAAAAAAACTGCCCTTCCATATAGATCGTCGTGGCATGAACTAATTTCTGCGTTTGTTTCGATGTATAGTCCGAATTAGCTCCTCCTCCTCCTTCTCCTCCAAGATCTTGGTCCCCAATGTCATAATCTGGCGTAGTGGTAATTGTATAGTGAGAAAGCTCCCCCTTTATGCTACT